AACTCCACTAAAGGGGATCCTATTACCGGAATCGCTTCAGGTACACCTGTCACAATTTTGACTGCCCAATAACCGATTTGATCCCAAGGTAAAGAATAACCAGTTACACCAAATGATGCAGTCAATACAGCCAAAACCACACCTGTGACCCAAGTTAATTCACGGGGTTTTTTAAATCCACCTGTGAGATACACACGAAATACGTGCAGGATCATCATTAGAACCATCATACTTGCTGACCATCGATGAACTGATCGGATTAACCAACCAAAGTTGGCCTCCGTCATTATATATTGAACGGAGGAAAAAGCTTCTGTAACGGTTGGTCGGTAGTAAAAAGTCATAGCAAAACCGGTAGCAACTTGTACTAAAAAACAAGTAAGTGTAATTCCCCCTAAACAATAAAATATGTTGACATGAGGAGGAACATATTTACTCGTTATATCATCTGCAATTGCCTGAATCTCAAGACGTTCCTCAAACCAATCATATACTTTATTGAGATAGGTAACTAGCCCAACTCCCCCTCCGAGAACCGTATATGAAAATTTCATCTCGTACGGCTCAAGCAGAAACACACAAATTTTCAACGGATATTAGAAAAAAAGGTTCAAAACTTCATCAGCCACAGGATTGTATCAATTTGCCTTGAAGATATTAAATAAGAAAAATCCAAAATTTCTTCTTTGTGATGATAATGCCAAAAAATCTCAAGTTGGCTCGTCTGTCTTTCTTTCCCTTATGTTGATCATTAGAGGCCTCTTGACTTTTCTCTTCCCTATTTTTTATTTATTTTATTTACTAGTAAAATAAATAAAAATTAATAGTGGTTTTCTAATAGAAATTATCTTGTTTTGATCCTATGAATCAGTTCAATTAAAACCTTAGATTCATACTAGAGCCACGATGATTGAGTCTCAAGCTAAACAAAAGGCAAGGGTTATTCGAATAAGAACCGCTTGATGATCATTTATTGAATTGGTGTAATTACTCGACAAAATCGAGAGAAAAAAAAGTTGTCTTTTGGGCAAACAAAATTGGAAAGAAGAAAAGTTATTTTTTTTTCAGTCTGGTTGCGAGGTCTAAATAGTGAGTATGAATCATAGTTCCATTTTTTTCTTGATCCACTCTATGTATTTCGTGTTCCAGATACTAGAATAAATAATATCCGACGAATTAGAATCATCTTGATAGAGAGAACAGGCCCTTTCTATGTATTATCAATAGGATCAATTCTAACAAGTCACACACTCATATTCCAGAGATACCAAAACAAAAAAATCCACGGTCGAACTACCAGAATGTCTAGAAATATGGAGCTTAAAGCAGAAAGACCTTTTTTAGATGGATAAATTATGACTTCATAGTTTTAGTTAGTAGAAACCTAATTCATTAAAATTCCGTCCAGTAAAACAGAAGAATTATAAATTTCTAAAATGATAGATAGGAATATCGCGAATAAAGCCATTGCAACCCCCATAAAAGGAGTAGTCCCCCAACCCGGAGCGACTTTCCCATATTCCGAATTCAAGGGTTTCAATAAACTACCTGCGCCAGTTCGTTTTGGCCTAGGCCTAGAACTATCTTCAACGGTTTGTGTAGCCATAAATTCTATTTAATCATTGGTGTTGACTTTGTATACTATTCCGTTGTAGTTGTAAATACACGATCTTTATCATAGATCCATTGTAATCTTGAAATTCTATAAAAATGGAAACAGCAACTTTAGTCGCCATCTCCATATCTGGTTTACTTGTAAGCTTTACTGGGTATGCCTTATATACCGCGTTTGGGCAACCCTCCCAACAATTAAGAGATCCATTCGAAGAACATGGGGACTAATTGAAGTAAGAAGTCTCCCAGCTGGGAGACTTCTTACTTCAATTAAATTATTTCATTTTTTAGTCGGAACCTTAGGTGGTTCTCGGAAGAAGATAGCGAAAAAAATTATCCCTAAAGTCGAAACTAAAAGGAACGTATAAACCAATGCTTCCATAGATTCGATCGTGGTTTATTTACAATTATAACTTCCACACCTATTCACTTGTCATTTGGGATCATTTCCCATATAAAAAAAGAAAAAGAGTCAAAGAAAGGAGAGGACAGGAGATGTTTCCCAAAAGAGAGGCAAAAGATACCATAGCAATGTGGTATCAGATTGTCTGTCTCCTTGTAGTAGGATCCCCAACTTTTTGGAATGTTCCAAATTCCACTTGAGCATCCAAGTCTGGATCAATACCAGCAAAAACATCTCGGAACAAGGTTCGAGCGCCATGCCAAATGTGTCCGAAAAAAAAGAGCAAAGCAAAGGTAGCATGACCAAAAGTAAACCAACCCCTTGGACTGCTGCGAAAAACACCATCTGATTTCAAAGTAGCTCGATCTAATTCAAAAATTTCTCCTAATTGGGCACGCCTCGCATATTTTTTTACAGTAGCAGGATCAGAATAACTTACTCCATTAAGTTCGCCACCATAGAACTCCACCGTTACACCTACTTGTTCAACGCTATATTTGGATTCTGCTCTTCTAAAAGGAACGTCCGCTCTCACAATTCCCTCTTCATCTACCAAAACTACAGGAAATGTTTCAAAAAAAGTAGGCATACGACGTACAAAAAGCTCGCGCCCTTCTTTATCTCTAAAGACGGGATGTCCTAACCATCCAACAGCTATTCCATCCCCATTGTCCATTGAGCCTGCTCTGAATAATCCCCCCTTTGCCGGATTATTACCAATATAATCATAAAAAGCTAATTTTTCGGGAATTTTAGACCAAGCTTCTGATAAACTAAGATTTTCGGCTAACCCATCGCTAACTCTTCGATATATTTCTTGCTGAAAGTATCCCTGATCCCACTGATAACGAGTAGGTCCAAATAATTCGATTGGGGTAGTTGCCGATCCATACCACATAGTTCCGGCAACTACGAAAGCTGCAAAAAAAACAGCAGCGATACTACTGGAAAGTACAGTTTCAATATTGCCCATACGTAATCCTTTGTATAGACGTTGAGGCGGACGGACACTAAGATGGAATAGGCCCGCTAATATGCCCAGTGTACCCGCAGCAATATGATGCGAAGCTATTCCTCCCGGAACAAAAGGATCAAAACCTTCTGCACCCCACGCAGGATTTACAGCTTGTACTTTTCCTGTTAGTCCATAAGGATCGGACACCCATATCCCAGGACCATACAAACCGGTTACATGAAATGCACCAAAGCCAAAACAAGCCACCCCTGCAAGAAATAAATGAATTCCAAAGATTTTGGGCAAATCCAAAGAAGGTTTTCCCGTCCGCTCATCACAGAATATTTCTAGGTCCCAATATACCCAATGCCAGATAGCTGCCAAGAAACACAAGCCAGAAAACACAATATGCGCACCTGCTACGCCTTCATAACTCCAAATACCCGGATTCGTTATAGTTCCTCCTGAAATACTCCAACCCCCCCATGAATTGGTTATTCCTAAACGAGTCATGAAGGGGATGACGAACATACCTTGTCTCCACATTGGATCCAGAACAGGATCAGAGGGATCAAAAACCGCTAATTCGTATAAAGCCATCGAGCCAGCCCAACCAGAAACTAGAGCTGTATGCATTATATGCACCGAAAGCAATCGACCCGGATCATTCAATACGACAGTATGAACACGATACCAAGGCAAACCCATGGAAATACCCCTTTAGCAAAGAAAAATAGACACGATGTCATTTTATTTTATCGCATTGGAAAAGACTATCCATATCCTATGTACCTAACCCTTCTAGGGGATTCTGTGTCAGAAAGCGTGAATATTTATTTCATTCCATTAAAAATAAGAAGCCGATTCTGTTTGTAAGAAGAAAGAGAAGCAGATCTATTCTATACTCGATAAGTGCCAACATGCAATGGGTAGCTTGGGCTATTTCGAAAAACGAAGAATAGATCCCTAATCCCTCTTTGTTTATCATTCGAATCACAGATTCCTTTTTCTTTATTCAATCTGTCTTATCCTTATATAATTTTTCAATCTATGTATTAATAGAATCTATAGTATTCTTATAGAATAAGAAAAAAATGAAGATAATAAACTGCGGATTCTTTGTTTCTCTTCCATTCTTAAGTTTCCATATTAAAGTGTAGTTTTCTTACTTAAATCTAATAATATTAATCTAATATGCCCATTGGTGTTCCAAAAGTACCTTACCGGATTCCCGGAGATGAAGAAGCGACTTGGGTTGACTTATACAATGTTATGTATCGAGAAAGGACACTTTTTTTAGGTCAAGAGATTCGTTGCGAGATCACGAATCATATTACAGGTCTCATGGTATATCTCAGTATAGAAGATGGAATTAGCGATATTTTTTTGTTTATAAACTCCCCCGGTGGGTGGCTAATCTCAGGAATGGCGATTTTTGATACGATGCAAACGGTGACACCGGATATATATACAATATGCCTCGGAATAGCCGCGTCCATGGCCTCCTTCATTCTGCTTGGAGGAGAACCCACTAAACGTATAGCATTCCCTCACGCTAGAATTATGCTTCACCAACCGGCTAGTGCTTATTATCGGGCAAGGACACCAGAATTTTTACTAGAAGTGGAAGAGTTACACAAAGTTCGCGAAATGATCACAAGGGTTTATGCACTAAGAACAGGCAAGCCTTTTTGGGTTGTATCCGAAGACATGGAAAGGGATGTTTTTATGTCAGCAGACGAAGCCAAAGCTTATGGACTTGTCGATATTGTAGGGGATGAAATGATTGACGAGCACTGCGATACTGATCCAGTATGGTTTCCAGAAATGTTTAAGGATTGGTAGTGGCTGAATTTCTTGTAAATTTATTTCAAACCTAAATTCAGGTTTTATGCGATTTTCTAGAAAATAGAAATACTTCATGATGATGAATCATCAGGTTAAGATCGATCTAAACCAATCCATTTTTTTTTCTATATACATACGACATGCCAACGGTTAAACAACTTATTAGAAATGCAAGACAGCCAATACGAAATGCTAGAAAAACGCCCGCGCTTAAGGGATGTCCTCAGCGCCGAGGAACATGTGCTAGGGTGTATGTGCGACTCGTTCAGATCATGAGTTCAAACAAATAAGACTATTTTTGAAATATCCATGATCGGTACCAATGAATAGGATAGAGCTTCTCTCTCCTAGATTTCTATGGTATATTGAATTTATGGTTTGCTTTGGTGCAAATCCAATCATCTAGATTGGAAGAAGCAATTCCCCCATTGGTAGCAAATAGTTATCGATTAAGCGGAGGAAATAGTAATAAAAAGAAAAGAAAAGGCTTATGCTCCTTTATCTTAAAAGAACGGACTAAAGGGTCAGCTACTTAGCCAACTTTCATAATTAAATACCGTCACTGTATGAATAACTCTTATTTATTGTGAAAAGAGCGATTTACTCTATAATGGATAGGTAGAGCCAAAGACTGTGAACTATACAAGTTCACAATACCTTTTGATGAAAGAAAGGGCTCCGGTGTATAGAGAGGGCCTCACCGTTTAAAAGAGAACCATAGAAACGATGGAACCCACTGTTTTTTTAGTATCGTTAGAATTTGTTATTTTTATGCGAAATAACTGAAGGGGGTAGAATAAAAAAGCGTGGTTGGGAAGGTTATAGTAGCAAAAGCCATTGGAATTAATATTTTATATATCGGAATAATCCGTTTTGTTATTAATGGGAAAAAGAACGGTTAAAAAAAGAGAAATCATTAGTTATTCATTAAGGTTAATTTGATTCAATGACCAGAGTTCCGCGAGGATATGTAGCCCGGAGACGACGAACAAAAATGCGTTCATTTGCCTCAAACTTTAGAGGGGCTCATTTAAGACTTAATCGAATGATTACTCAACAAGTAAGAAGAGCTTTTGTTTCTTCTCATCGAGATAGAGGCAGGCAAAAGAGGGATTTTCGTCGTTTGTGGATCACTCGGATAAACGCAGCAACACGGATATATAAAGTATTCAATAGTTATAGTAAATTAATACACAATCTGTACAAAAAGGAATTGATTCTTAATCGTAAAATGCTTGCACAAGTAGCTGTATTAAATCCAAATAATCTTTACACGATTTCCAATAAAATAAATACCATCAATTAAAGGGATAAAAAAGTAATATACAGGAATAATTAAAACCTAATTCCCGGAGAGGGAACTCCGGGAAGATACAATAAATTAAGATTAAGTGGTAGGAATCAACGAGCATGTTGCAATAAATAAAAAAACTATTTCTTTTTTCCCATTTTTCTTTCTTTTCTTATAACAAACAAAAGAATATAAACTGGATTACTTTATTTATATATGAGTCTGACCCTTCCGAATAAAACATCAACAATCGGAACTTAAGCTCCGATTGTTGTTTCTTAAATTCTGGTTGGAGTTTCTTAAATTTCGATTGGAATTGAACTTTTGTGTTAATTGAGGAATATGTCTATTTTTTCTGTGTCTAGGACTAGTAATTATTGAAATTGACTGGGCTTGAAATTGCTTCTCATTTTCATAGTTACGAAATGGTAAGAAAGATAAAATACGAGCCTGTTTTATAGCAAGAGTAATTAATCGTTGTTGTTTCAAGGTTAATCTATTTATTCGTCTGGATAATATTTTTCCTTGTTCACTAATAAATCGATTAATTAAGCTCATGTTTCTATAATCAATTCGATCCCCCGGACCAATTCGGGAACGCCTACGAAAAGGTTGTTTGGATTTACGAAAAGATTGTTTGAATTTACGAAAAGGTTGCTTGGATTTATGAAAAGTTTGTTTGGATTTACGAAAAGGTTGCTTAGATTTACAAAAAGGTTGTTTAGATATATACATGATTTATTCCTTATTTAAAAATTTGAAAAATAAAAAAATGGATTTCTTTATTTTATTAATTTTGGATCCAGAAGAAGTAGTCTTTCTTTGGTCCATATATTATTTGATTCATATACTATATATAAAAAAAGCTCTATACATATGAAATAATATCTACCTAAAGTGCATTTGTATTTTGGATTCTATCTATATTCTATATATTAAATAATAAATTCTTACTCTTTCTATTCTTTAGAAAAATTAAAAACACGATGCTCCTATTTCTTTATTTCATTATGAGTCGTATGCTTGCGGCAATAACGACAAAATTTTCTTAATTCTAATTGTCCGGGTGTATTGTGGCGATTCTTTTGAGTACTATATCTAGAAATCCCCGTCGATTCCTTATTGGTACCCTTTCGAACACAACTGATACATTCCAAAATCACTCTGATTCTAACATCTTTGCCCTTGGCCATGAACCTCCTTTCCTTTTTGGATCGACTTAACTTAATTCTTATACCTGTTCTTTTATTCTTCTATATTGGATCCGAAAAAGAAGAATAAAATCCAATAGAATAAAAAATGGAGAAATAATTAAAGAATACAATCCTTGTCGAATTAGCAAGGATTTTGCTTCGAAATCCTTTCATTTAAGTAGCAAGCCCGGTTCTTTCTATGCTCGAATTTGTGAGGCTTGACTTAGCTTGGATACCGCTTTTAATTAAATTTATGTTTTTTTTTTCAAAAATGAGATTTACCAAATTTTTGATGACTCTGAGGTTCAACCCAATCCCTCTTTTCTTTCTTTTTGCTTCGTATACTAAAAAAGGATTGAAAGATAATTTTCGTCATGGCACGAAGAATTCTATCTCTCATATAGGAATAACTAGAATTAAAAAAAAGGGAATGACAAAGCATCTGGGAATAAACGATTAATTTCTATCAATAAACCTGCTAAAGCCCCAAACCATAGAGTACTTAGCACGGGTGCTACAGAGAGATATGTTTTTATATCCCGCATTGAAAATCCTCCTTCCTTATTGGAATACATATATGATCAGATACTCTTGCCCAAGATCGTTTGTATTTCTTTATTTAGATTTAGGCGAAATTCCTAACTAAAAAAACAAAATCAATATTCTATATATTATAGAATGAACCATATAGACGAGATTTTCCTATCCCTAAAAAAGAAAAAGATGACCCCTTCTTCCTATACATTACTAAGGAATAGTAATTTTTCTTTTATAGGTGAAATTCAACTGGATTTTAGATATATATCCTTCCTTGATTATATGAGACCAAAAACAAGAAATGACAAGAAAGTTCTATATAGATAGATAAATAGAAGAAAATTACAATGTGGAAAACAAGAAAGGAATTGTGTACAATGGCATTGTACAACAATTTGGAAAAGGGATGTAGCGCAGCTTGGTAGCGCGTTTGTTTTGGGTACAAAATGTCACAGGTTCAAATCCTGTCATCCCTACCTATTACTTCTCTCTTCTTTATGGGCAGTAGCGGGGAGATCAGTTAAAGTGTATATAACTTGAATTTGTGGATACTATACGTACGTGAGACACGTTAGGAGTAGAAAAGGATTTTCTTTTTGAAAGCGCTCTTAGTTCAGTTTGGTAGAACGCGGGTCTCCAAAACCCGATGTCGTAGGTTCAAATCCTACAGAGCGTGATTCCATCTATCTTATGTCGAAACAGAGTAAAATAACTTAAAAAAAAACAAAGTCGAATTACAACTCCAATTTGACCTCCTCTCTAGTCTGGAGGAGGTCAATCAAAAAATAAATATTACTCAATCAAAGATCCAACTGATCCCCACGCCTGTATTGCAAATACGCAGTCACGAATAATCCCGCTAAAGTAATAGGAATTAGGCCTAAGACGATTCCAAATAGAAAAACTTCAATCATTTCGATTTGTTCGAGGGGATAAAAAAAGAGGTACGATCTATCTCTAAATAATAGTCTAAATTATCCACGAATCTCAATGACCAAAAAAAGAATTGGTAATTAGCGTGAAAAAAGGTCCTATAATATCAGGAATCCAAAAGAAAGATTCTTATTTTCTGACTTATTCATTCAATTCATTTCAAATAAGACGTATCTTGTTCAAGCCAATAAATAGAGCTGGGGTTATAGTTAAAGCAGCCAGTAGAAAACCAAAATAACTAGTTATAGTAAGCATGAAGGGGTTAAATTCCATTTTTTTTTTACTACACTACATATGTTGATAAAGCACTTACCTAAGTTATGGAAAATTCCTAATTCATCGGTTATTTTAGATAATACTAAAAAACAAGATAGAGTGAGATACAGAAGTGTAAAACAAAATCGATTCATCAGATGGGACATGAGTCCCTAATTCCGAATCAAGAGATTTATTGTGGAATCTGTCAGTTAAGTAAAGTAATAATATTAAGAACTAGATCATCTAAACCATTGAAAAATGAGATTAGATTTTTTGGGGATTTTGGAATAAAACATAAATAAAGAATGGAATTTTAAAAAAGTTCTTTCTATTTCAGATTATTTCTTTTTCAATAGGATTTAATCCTCTTTTTAGAACAAATGGTCGTCCCCTATTCTTTCTTATTTTAACTCATTGTATTCCATATGGAATAAGAGGAGAAGAAAACCATTCCACGACTCCCGAGGGCCCCCTGAAAAAGGGAAAAATTAACTTTATTTTTATTTATTCATTTTTCGAGCCCCAACCAAAGTTGATTCGAAGACGAGACAAACAAGATAGGATTGATTACGAATCTTGATTCTTCAAAGAATGTATTCCCTTTCTTTCATAATGGATTATCTACTATTCTATTTTCTATTTTTTAGAGAGTATTTTATACTAACCAATTTAATTCCTTAAAGGGAAAAGTTGGATTCGAATAAAACTTTTAACTAAAAAGGGATAGATTTCGCATATACTTTGTATTGCGTCAATATGAGAATATCTTTTCTAAATTCTTTATCCAAACCTATTGATCATTAACTTAGGTTTTCCCAAGATCCTGGTCACTATTCCAAATTTCATTATTCTACTATTCCGAAGACAATGAAAATAAGTAGGACCCAAAAAATTGGGGTTTCTGTTGATGTCTTGAATAACATGTAGTTTCCCTATAGACAAAGAACAAAAAAAGGGAATTCTGTTTC